CAGAACATATATATTCTATGAGAATATAGATTGCTTTTTTAACAATGTTCTGTTTAAAATCGAAATGTTAGCTGGAATGTGATTGTTGTTTCTGATTTTTTTCTTCGATGAATCTTTCAAAAACTGAATCGAGATGCGGAAGAATCCAGATTCCCTATCTCGTATTTTCTACCCCCTAAATTAAACTAATTAGATTTAATTTTCTTTTTTGTAGATTTCTTTACTTTTCGTCAAGAGTGGGGTTTTGGTACTAATTTAATTCACTAAGTCTCTTAATTCTTAATCAATGAGTTAGGCTAAAATAGCAAAAAAAGGAGCAAAAACTGGACTTAATCTGGACTTGTTTGGCTTTGTGCCTAGACAGCTCGCATTTCGGAAAAATAAAAAAGACTAGGACACCCCCTTATTTTCTTTTGATTTATGCTGCATCAGTCCCATAGAATGGGGTAGATAGGAGTTAATCAGTAATGGGAAGGCGTTCATTTCAATATCTATAAAGGGTGACAATTGCTCAGTCTATTTGATCGAATTGATAGATACGAACACCTCCCCATTCTTTGTATTTTATCAATCAGATGAAAAAAAAGAATAAGAATTCAAACCTTACCTGACATTAATCTTTTTTTATCTATCTCATAACTCATAAACAAAATTGGATTTGTTGTTTGGTGTATTTATCTATTGTAAATCATTGAATGTAAATCATTGAAATCGTTGATGATTCACTTAAAAAAAAAAGACTTATTTTTTTTCCTAAGATGATCAAAAGTTATTTTTAACTATCAAATTTTCTTTGAATAATGATGTGATGTCGAAAAGAGAACTTTCTAAATTTATTCGAAAGTTAGAAAGAGAAATAGTTTTAATCATTCCTTTTAATCATTCCTTATAAACTGAATCTTTCTCTCCTATTAAGTCACGTGAAGATGCAGAATCAAAAAGAATTCATTTATTCGTCTTATTTTTTATTATTTATATATATTATATATTTTATTATTTATATATTTATATAAATAATTTAATAAATATATTAATTAATATATTAATATAATATGTTAGACAAATTAATATTAGCGATGGGCTCTTACTAAGAGACTTCTTCAGAAAAATCTTTATCCACCTATATCTATAGTATTATTTATATCCCTTTATATCTCTATACTATAGATTATGGTGTTTATACATCAGCCCAACCAATGACTATTCATGATTCCATAATTGAATCAATTCCATACCGGTTCTTAGAGGAATGTTATGGTAAAACTTCGTTTGAAACGATGTGGTAGAAAGCAACGTGCGACTTGAAGGACACGATCCGTTGTGGATTTGTACATCCACCATTTTATGTAGGAATGAAGGTGCTCTTGGCTCGACATCATTGGTTCTGTTTCACTAGAACCCCTCGCTTTTTGTTGTCTTGGAATGTAAATAGTCCATGATGGAGCTCGAGTAGAAAGTATTAATTTATTTCTCGGGGCAAGGGTCTAGGGTTAATGCCAATCAATAAAAAAATTGAAACAACTTCGTAAATATATCTTCGGTATGGAAATCGAAAGAATCCAATTCGAGCAAGTTAAAAATTCCAAAATTTCTTTGAATTGATCAAACTTTTTCGATCCAAAGTGTTTCACGAGGGAATCCATCGTCTTGTAGAATTCTTTCCTAGAAATCCCAAAAAGGGTATGTTGCTGCCATTTTGAAAGGATTAAAAAGCACCGAAGTAATGTCTAAACCCAATGATTTAAAATAAAACAAAGATAAAGGATCCCAGAACAAGGAAACGCCTTTTAATTGTCTTAATAACTGGATCAGACTGAAGAATCCGATTTTAAACGAGACAAACAAAAAAGGAGGAAAGACCGCTCAATAAATGAAATTGCCGAAAGATTTTCCTTTGAACTGTTTGAAAGTTATCCAACTTGAGTTATGAGAGTACGAATGGTTTCTTTTTCATTTTCAGGAAGAAAGAAGAAAAAAAAGGACTTACATCTTTAATTGATTTGATCATTTTATGGACCCAGTTGTCATTTCTTAGATAGAATTCCATACATACAGAGACAAAACCAAAACCTCGAATCAATCATTTTCTCGAGCCGTACGAGGAGAAAGCTTCCTATACGTTTCTAGGGGGGGTGTTGTTCATCTACATCTATCCCAATGAGCCGTCTATCGAATCGTTGCAATTGATGTTCGATCCCGAAGAGAAGGAAAAGATCTTCGGAAAGTGGGTTTTTATGATCCGATAAAGAATCAAACTTATTTAAATGTTCCTGCTATTTTATATTTCCTTGAAAAGGGGGCTCAACCTACAGGAACTGTTCAGGATATTTTAAAGAAGGCGGAGGTTTTTAAGGAACTTCGTCCTAATCAACCAAAATTCAATTAAGGAAATAAATTAAGGAAATACAAAAAAGGGGGGGTAGTGATTTGTATATAACTTTGTATGACTTTTCTCTTCTATTTTTTTGTATTTCCTCCCTTTCCTTTTCTATTTGTATTT